GGAATTGCACCTACCTCACTAGTCACTACCAAAATATTCGCCAATGAGACTTCTATTCATACTTCAGAATGGTGGGCTTGCCTTCTAGTCAGGTCATTTACTGAAGCGGGTGCATTCAGGCTTGAAGACGAAGGTTTATGCATTTTGTGCATATTTTTCCAGAAAAAAAAAAAGAAAAAACATCTGATGAAAAAAAAGGCATACGAAAATCCAGGCCACTAAAATAACTGGATCGATTAATCCCTTCATTATACTGTAAATGACTATTTCAGATCATCAATAGAATAATACGTATCTTTTATTTACATATCGCATCATTCGCATTACAAGCAGAATACAGGGTTCCTTTCGCCTAGACACAATATAATGAGTATTTGTCTTATCACACCATTCATTTCTTTATTTCAATATCTTTATAACCGAAAAATAGATCAAGAACGCGCAGAAATAACCAAGTTATGGATGCACTGCTGCTTTTTGTATAAATCCCGCTGTTCCACAAAAAACCACTTAAAATATTTGGCGGGAGTAGGATTTGAACCTACACAACATTCAGATTATGAGCCTGACGAGTTACCAATTACTCTATCCCGCGCACATAATAAGGTTTTCTTCAACGGCGCCGCAAAATATTTCTTTTTGCGCAGCAGTTCCCCGCCCGCCCTAAGTAGAGTTCTTTATTAGAAATATGTCATTTTTTTCTTGCGAGTCTCTATGATGATTCATCCGTAGGCGCCGAGTGTTGCATAGTACTATTTGGCGAGCTTAGTCCTCTAGGACCTTCGGCCTCGCGATTGATTGTTCATCACTTTCAATAGCGTTTTAGAATAATTGAAATTGGACGTTGTCCGGGCCTGGACCATGTCTCCCGAAATTGATAAATCAGTACATATAGCGTAAGACGATTTCACATTTCGAGGTCGGAATGGGATCGGGTGTTTTCACGTCTTACCATAGTGCCCGGAAGCGCGTAGCGATTGATGAATAGAGTAAAAAGGGAACTTGCTCAGTCGTAGGTTTCCTGCGTTCGATGAGGTAGACTACACAAGTGCTCTTCGGCGATTCTCGCCGATCACAAAGCTCTCTAACTTGACTTTATTTTGATTTCTTCTAAAACCCTAGGAGAAAAACCTTCGGCCGCTGAGAAGCGCCCCGGCCCCGCAAAGCCGCAGGCCACGCGTCGGCTACATCAAATTGCCGCCGGAGATGCCTTATATGGAATTTTAGTCTTTACGTATTTTTAAGTCACGGCATATATATAACATGCGAATTTACTTCAGATTTAGAAATAAATCTAATTATTAATTATAACTTACATAAGATACGACCGCTTCTCGAGATGCTCTTAGCCGTGTTTGTTTTCTACATGGCTTGTCTAATCACAGGGCCCTGCCCTATGTTATAATGTTGTTTACTGCCCCTTTCTTACCACTTCTATCTTGACTTATTCCTTACGTACAAATAGAGCGATCGAAAGCAAGCCATGTAGACCTACTTAAATTTATCTTGCAACAAGCCGGAGCAACATACATTCGCGCGCATTCCCATTTGTGGAGCTACAACAATGAATTGAATTACCTATGATGATTCATAAGCTACTAGCATAACGGCTAATTCTACTTTGTTGATATAACATAAGAGTATAGCCGCTTAGTTCGTGAACAAGATCTATAATTACTAAAGGTGTACTTTATATGATTGATCCTTTTGTCAAAACAACATTCATTATGTTGCATTTCTAGTTATCCTAAGAAACATCGTAAATCTTTCTTTACCGTGGCCTATCATAGAAGAAGGAGATTTAGGATAAGGTTAGTGACCAGCAAAAAAAAGATATATATATCTTTTTTTTGCCTCCCGTAGGTTCAATTCTTATCCGAAAGTTCCTATCGGAAGGGGGATTTGAACCCCCGTGTGCGAATTATGATCCCGCTGTTCTAACCGACTAAACTATTCCGACATGCGAATTATTAATGCGCTGTTCTACTAATCTGCCGCTCCCTGGCTGTTGGATGATAATTCGCCTCATGCGCCCTTTAACCTGGCCCCAATAGGGCTTAACGATAGAAGTAACTGTTTATGTAGAAAGTTCAAACGGAATAGATTATTAGAGCGCCCTGCGCCTTAGTGATATTCATAATCGCGACTGAAGCCGTTATTGTGTAATAGTAAGGGCATTCACAGGCGTAATTGGAAAGGCTGCGGGGTACAGCGGCTCTTACTAACTGACATAGACCAAAAATTCACTCAAGCCTTTAAATTAAAGGCTAATATTGCATTATGCTGGCCACTTTACCTTTGGGCTATGTAATCATAGTCCAGAGAATAAAGAGCACAGGGCGTATCTATAATATAAAAGGAAATATCTTTTTTTTGCTTATTCGTGTTACTATCAAACATAACCGAACGACAGAAAATATATAGATGTATATTTTTTGGCTACAGATATGGCGAAAAACCATTCTTTTTTTTTTAAAAGGAGTCAATCCAGCCACAGGTT